TTGAACCTATACCAAAGGTTTAGAAGACCTCTGTCCTATCCATTAGACAATGGACGCTTTTCATTCCGATTTTTTTCGTATTTTGACTTTCCCCACCTCTTCGCTGAAAAAAAAAAGAATCGGATTGTATGTGAGATAATTTTTGAAACTGTATATTAAATGATGCATTAAGTCTAGAATATATAATAATTTCAATTTCGAATAAAAGAATAGAAAGCGGGTAGCGGGAATCGAACCCGCATCGTTAGCTTGGAAGGCTAGGGGTTATAGTCGACGTCAATTCAGCATTTTGAACGTCTCTAATTCAAAACCGAACATGAAACTTTGGTTTCATTCGGCTCCTTTATGGATAAGGATGTGAACAAAATTACAAAAAAATTCTACCCATAACATCTATGTCAACTTTTGTCTGACTACAGACAAAACTAATCGCTTTCTAGATGATCCCTCTAGAAGAGAGTAATCTTTCTAGTTACTTCGTTCTCTATTTTTATTTGAGACGGTCCTGAGGAAAGGGATTTTGTTTCCACCGAGCTAAAACAACAGGTCGATGCCTCTAGTAAACCAGAGTCATCGTTTAATAGCTATTTTGATTCAATTTTTTATTTGTAAAGTAAAAATTGAAGATTTAGTTACGATTAGAAACCAACTTTCTATCTTCATCCATGGATCCTTTACTCATACTTATTCAATTGGAAGTATTAATCCAATTCCAAAATTATGTTTCGTAATTTCATAATCCAATTTCTCACTTTCTAAGTCATCCTTGGATACAAATCACGAGAATGTATATTTTTTCTCGAATCCGTGATTGAGAGGTAAAGGATTAAATCCTTTTATTTTTGCAAATAAAGTTTTTGGTCGGAATACGAATCAAACCGAAAACAAAGACCCTTTAACTATCAAAGGGTTAAAAAAACGAATCACACTTTTACCACTAAACTATACCCGCTACAATGCGATTATTGTATACAACTGGACCTTTTGTCGAACTGGGAAATGGGGTATAATAATCTAATAATAATCTAATAAAGATAGGATCATCAAAAAATCAAAAAATTGAGAGTACTGACCCCCTTTTTTCGGTTTCGCGGATGGAAATAGTCCTTCTTCTTTTTTTGTTCGTGCTTAAATATTTCCCATTCACTTTATATAATTATATAATTATATAATAATATAATACTATTATATAATACTATATACTATATAATAATATAATAATAATAATATAATAATACTAAATATAATACTATTACTATATTAATACTATATTATATAATAATACTAAGCATTTTTGTTTTCAAATCAGATAAATGAAAAATCATCATTATTTTTCTATAATTTAGAATTAGTTGGAACAAAAAAGGCCCGGCTAGGTACTGACCAGGCCAGGCCGTGTCAATAAGAAGGGTCTTTCGAACAAAATAACCTCAAGGCGAAAGGGTCGTTTTTAGTTTTCTTTATATTGTTGGCACTTTCGAGCCCTTTCCTTTATTTATCGAAAAGAAATTGCTGATAAAAATTGTACATATCTATATAATAGAGAAAGAAATACTCCTTATTTTATGTGTAATCTAACCCAATTTTCAATTGGGAGAGATGGCTGAGTGGACTAAAGCGGCGGATTGCTAATCCGTTGTACGAGTTATTCGTACCGAGGGTTCGAATCCCTCTCTTTCCGCTTCCCTTGATGACTTGATTTTTTTTTTCAAATTGGGCAAATCCTTTGTTTTTATCTAAACAAAAAATCCTAAGAAAATTGAAAAGAAAACCCCTTATTCTTCACGCCCAGGATTACGTCCAGGATCATTAGATAGGAATCCAAAGATGAAGAGAGAAACAAAAAATATCACTACTGTGTAAACGAAGAGTTTGAGAGTAAGCATTACACAATCTCCAAGATAATTTTTTTTTTGAAAAAAAAAGAGAATAGATCCTCCATTTTTCTACCACATATCCTATTTGGATATCAAGAGCCAAGCCTCTTTCTAGAAAAAATCATGAACTTTCAGTAATAAACAGTAATAAATTATTAAATAATTTAGATTAAGGATCTTATCGAAAACTTACAGCAGCTTGCCAAACAAAAGCTAAGAGAAAAAAGAACACGGGTATGACTGGCATAACATCTACGATTGGGTTCAAAAAAGCATAGGCCTCGGGCAATTTTCCGAAGAAAAAACTACTTGAAGAAAAGGCAGAATTAAGACAGATACAGATCAAACTAAAGATATTAAGCATAACAGACATTTTGTTCTTTGAGATAATTGTATTTTGATTGAGTTATTGATATAGGGAAAAAGGGAAAAATTTAGGTAGACAAAAAATCCTTCTTTTCTTTTGAACTCACCCAATCAAAAATCCTCCAATTCTCAAAAGAGAATAGAGGAAATCATACTTTCATACAATATCTTAATTGAATTATATCTAATGATCAATAAATTCAGTTTAATTCTATATTTAATAAAATCCTAGTAACAATCTAAATATTTATAGAATAAATTAGATTGGAGTTGACAAATAATGAATACCAATATTATACTTTAGTAGTATCGAATAGAAATCTAAATGGGGCGTGGCCAAGTGGTAAGGCAACGGGTTTTGGTCCCGCCATTCGGAGGTTCGAATCCTTCCGTCCCAGAGCATATTCATTATGTTAGAATAGAATAAAGATTTTGTTGAATGGGGTAAAGTCTAATGTTAGCTGGAATATCTTTCTTGCTTCTGATTTTTCTCTTTTATGCACGAATCATATCTGTTTTACACAAACTGAATTGAATCGAGTTCAAATGACACGCAGATGTAATTGACTCTATTTCTAATCCAGGTAAATTGGGAACATGGGTTCCAAGAGTTTGAATTAAAAAAAGGGCGGTCTTTTCATCCTATGCCCAATCCCATCTTGTTTCGGGAAGTTAGTTATTTAGAAAAACATTCCGTCCCATATTGATTTTCTATTTTATCAATATTTGAATTTTCAAGGATCCTATCTATTATTCCCTATCCTCTAAACTAATTTTTTATGAATTTTTATATAGATTTCTTAATTCTAACTATTTTGTTACTAATTTTGGTACTAATGAAATTCATTCAAAGTCAATAGGATTAATTCTCTTAAGGGGTTAGACTAAAATAAAAATAGGAGCAACTAAATTTGGACTTGTTGGGGTTTGTACTTAGCCAGCCCGCATCGCAGATCAGAATTCCCATTTTGATTTCTCTTATGCTCCATTAGTCCCGTAGTACCCGGGGGACGAATGCATTAATCGAAGGTATTCCTATTTCTGTGTCTGCCTGAATTGCATTAACAAAAAAAATGATATATGTAATTATATATCTACCCGATGTATTTTCTTTGAATCTCGCGTTTTAAGTATTTCGTGTTTGGCCCTAATAAATAATTGTAAATTTATGTAACACTTAAGAAGGGAGTGTTTTATATCTTTTAGTATCTTTTATTCACTTTCAATTCTATTATGTATGGCAAGATTCGATTAACGAAATCTTGCTGAACTACACAGCTTAAACAAAATACATAAAAAATGAGGAAATGTTTAACGTATATGTATCCTTCTATTCTATTTTTGTGAAAAAGGTTTTTGATCCCCTCGGTTTGAAATTTGGAAATTGAAATATTTAACCCTAACCTATCTAGATTTAATCTATTATTAAATTGAAATTCTTTTCAATCTTTAATTAAGTTCTTTTCAATCTTTAATTAAGAGGACTTGCTAAAACTTCTTCAGAAACCCCTTTACCGATTTATGGCTATATTCTTTACCGATCTATAACTATATCACTATATATAGAATAGAGATTCTATATTCTATATATAGAAGAAAAGGGTATAGATTACGATGTCTACGAGCCAATGACTATTCATGATTCCATAATTGAATCAATTCCATACTGGTTCCAAATTAGAGGAATGTTATGGTAAAACTTCGTTTGAAGCGATGTGGTAGAAAGCAACGTGCGACTTGAAGGACATGATCCGTTGTGGATTCTTTCTTATATCCACCATTTTCGATTTCTATAGGAATGAAGGTGCTCTTGGCTTCGACATCCGTTGGTAACCTAAATAGTCCACGGTGGAGCTCGAGTAGAAAGTATTAATTCATTTCTCAGGACAAGAATCTAGGGTTAATGCAAATCAATAAATTGGAGCAACTTCGTGAATATATCTTCGATATAGAAATGGAAGGGATCCTATTCGAGCAAGTTTCCGACTCAAAAATAAAATTTGTTGGAATTAATCAAACCCTTTCGATCCAAAGTGTATCGCGCGGGAATCAATTGTCCGCAGGATTCTTTGATAGAAGGAAATCACAAAAAGGGGTATGTTGCTGCCATTTTGAAAGGATTAAGAAGCACCGAAGTAATGCCTAAACCCAATGATTTAAAAAAGATAAAGGATCCCAGAACAAGGAAACACCGTTTTAATCGTCTCACTAACTGGGCCAGACTTAAGAATCCAAATAGATTTTAACCGAGACAAACAAAAAAGGGGGTAAAGACCACTCAATAAATGAAAGATTCTCTTTTGAATTATTTGAGAGTTATCTAACTTGAGTTATGAGTACGAATGGGTTCTTTTTCATTTTTAGGAAAGAAAAAAAAAAAGATTTAAACCCTAGTCTACTTGATTTGATGATTTTATAGAACCTTTTGTCATTTATGTAATTTATTCGAATTCCATACCATAGATAAAACTTCAAATCCAATTCTTTTTTCTCGAGCCGTACGAGGAGAAAACTTCCTATACGTTTCTAGGGGGGGTGTATTGTTCATCTACATCTATCTCAATGAGTCGTCTATCGAATCGTTGCAATTGATGTTCGATCTCGAAGAGAAGGAAAAAATCTTCAGAAAGTCGGTTTTTATGATCCGATAAAGAATCAAACTTATTTAAATGTTCCCGCTATTCTCTATTTCCTCGAAAAGGGGGCTCAACCTACAGGAACTGTTCAGGATATTTTAAAAAGGGTGGGGATTTTTAAGGAACTTCATCCTAATCAAACGAAATTCAATTAAGGAAATACAAAAAGGGGGGTAGTGATTTGTATATAACTTTAGATAACCTTTCTCTACTCTTTTTTATTTACCCTTGCCCCCCTTTACCCCCTACCGCTCTATTCGTATCTATTTCTCATTGTTTCCATCGAACCCTGTGTTCTATAACGACAAAACCTTATTCTCTTGATCCTAGAAAATTTAGACATTCTCGACAACTTGATGGTTTTTATTGTTATTTGAAATTTAACTAAGAAAAAAGAATAGAAAAAAGAAATTCAATTGAATTTCTTTTTTCTATTCTTTTTGTAACATTTATATTGACAACAATGTATCGAACAAATATAATCCATCGTGATAAGTGAAGTTAGATCTAGTTATTTGGTTTGTTTGGTTTTTTACTTTACTTCATTCAAACGACGGGTTCTTTGATACATGAGCTTTTTTTGTTTGATTGAAAAAAGGGGATAACAAAGGGATCCGCCCATAAATTTGGAATCTCTATTTTCATTTTTTTTTCTTTTTGTTTTCCTTTAGCTAATTTTATCTGAGAATTTCTTATATTTTCGTCTGATCTATTTATTTTATGTTCCGAATTCATTAGAAAATCCGTTTTGACGATTTGTTAGCTCAATCGTTTAATTGTTTCGTCTAATTTCTTTGTTTAATTTATTGTTTAATTTATTTTCATTCCGATTGTATTTATGCACTTCTTTTTTATTATACATATATTTTATATTCGATAGATTATCTTCTATAGTTGGTTTCTTCTTTTCGGGTTGCTAACTCAACGGTAGAGTACTCGGCTTTTAAGTGCGGCTAGGATCTTTTACACATTTGGATGAAGCAAAGGATTCGTCCATACCATCGGTAAAGTTTGGAAGACCGCGACTGATCCTGAAAGGGAATGAGTGGAAAAAATAGCATGTCGTATTGACGGAGAGTTCTGACAATATTTCATTCTTACCGGGTCGGTACAAAAACCCGGTTGAAGTCTTGGAATGGAACAAAATAAAGTTGGGTCGAATGAATAAATGGATAGGGCCCCCCGGCTTCAATTAACTCTAAGGAAAGGCAAAGCAACGAGCTTCCGTTCTGAATTTGAATTATTTCCTGATCTAATTAGACGTTAAAAAAATATTAGTGCCGTCCCAGGAAGGGTTGCTCCCCCCATGGGGGGATTCTCGATTTTTTCAATGAATCCTAACTATTTGAATTCTCCATTACGAAAGGGAGATGTGTGTGTAAAAGAAACAGTATATTGATAAATTTAGTTTTTCCGAAATCAAAAGAGCGATTGGGTTGAAAAAATAAAAGATTTTTAAACACCTTCTTTTCTTATCCTATAATCTTATCCAAAAATGGAAAAAAGAAGAAATAGAGAATCTGTTGATAAGTTTACCTGTTTCCGAGGTATCTATTCTTACTAGAATACCCTGTTTTGACTCTATCGCGCTATGTATCATTTGCTAACCCCAAAATTGCCTATCTTGGATTCAAATCGAATTTCAAATGGAAAAAATCCAAAGATATTTACAGCTTGATAGATCTCAACAACCCAGCTTTCTATATCCACTTATCTTTCAGGAGTATATTTATGCACTTACTCATGGCCATAGTTTAAACCGAGCTATTTTGTTGGAAAATCCAGGTTATGACAATAAATCTAGTTTCCTTATTGTGAAACGGTTAATTACTCGAATGTATCAACAGAATCATTTTCTTACTTCTGCTAATGATTCTAGCCAAAATACTTTTTTTGGGCGCAACAAGAGTTTGTATTCTAAAATGATATCAGAGGGATTTTCATTTATTGTGGAAATTCCGTTTTCTATGCGATTAATATCTTCTGAAGAACGGAAAGGGATGTTCAAATCTCATAATTTACGATCAATTCATTCAATATTTCCTTTCTTAGAGGACAATTTTTCACATTTTCATTTTATGTTAGATATACTAATACCCCACCCCGTTCATCTGGAAATCTTGGTTCAAACCCTTCGCTATTGGGTAAAAGATGCCCCTTCTTTGCACTTATTACGATTCTTTCTACGCGAGTATTGTAATTGCAATAAGATTCTTTCTACAAAGAAAACCTGTTTTCATTTTTTAACAAAAAGAAATCAAAGATTACTCTTCTTGTTATATAATTTTTATGTATGTGAATACGAATCTATTTTCGTCTTTCTCCATAACCAATCTTCTCATTTACGACCAACATCCTTTGGGGTCCTTCTTGAACGAATCTATTTCTATGGAAAAATAGAACGTTTTGCCGAAGTCTTCGTTAAGGATTTTCCGACCAACCTATGCTTGTTCAAATATCCTTTCATGCATTATGTTAGGTATCAAGGAAAATCCATTCTGCTTTCAAGGGGGCCGGCCCTTTTGATGAATAAATGGAAATCTTACCTTGTCAATTTTTGGCAATGTAATTTGGACCTGTGGTTTCACTCGCGCAGGGCCTATATAAAGCAATTGTACAAT